GAATAGCAAGTTACAAATTCTGTCTCGTCAGGACATGTATTTCTATTACTATCTCATTCATAAATGAGAATGAAGTCGTTAATGTTAGGGTTACCATTATCCCTATTTTTTTGATGTGTTCCTAAGAAAAGGAATTTTTCCATTTCTTTCGAGGTCTAAAAAAAGGGCGTGGAAACACATAGGAACTCTTGAATGGAAATTGAAAAGAAATGGAGCTCCAGTTCCGAAATGATCAGACCTTTGGCACAAGAAGAAGGGGTGATCCATATCACCTTGACTTGGTTCTGCTTCCCTTCTTTTTTCCCAATACCGAGTCGGGTTCTTCTCCTACCAGTATCTAGAATTCAAGAGGCAAATTCTCAAGAAATTCACCAATTTTTTGTTAATAAAAACTTTTGGATTTTAGTCAAGAACTTTCTCAAATTCTTATTTCTTTTTTTATTGATACTGCGCTAATCAATCGCTTTCTTTTTTTTTTTTTTTATTTCTTTTTGGATTTTTTGTTAGAATTGCTATGCTAACTAGATATTGTATTATCTATTATTATTCGATATAATAATAATATTAATGTTAGTGTGTTTTTTTTTAATACATAAAAATAAAAGAAATCAAATGAAGAAATGGGATTTTATCCCGTCTGTTTTCTGAAAAAAATTCAGAATTCAGATATTATTTTTTGATAAAAAAGGAGGTCCGTATGAAACAATTTCAAGAATCCAAATTGGGAAAACATTCTATTACCAAGTTGTGTAAATTGCTAATAATTCAAATCTTTTCTGAATTGGTGAAGCAAGTTATCTTTTTTGAATTCGTGAAACAACTTATCTGGAAAATCTTATTAAGATATTATCCTTTCTTAAAAAGATATTGCCCCTTAAATAAATACAATTCTGATTCTTTTCTAGATTCATAAGAATCAACAGAATCTGAACAATCACAATAATCAGAAGAATCAACAGAATCTGATGAATCAACAGAATCAGAGGAACGTAGGCATAAGAAAAAAAAGAAAAGAATGGGAAAAAGATACTCCTTGGGATCCATTATAGTCAATATGATTTCTCATTTGAGAACCATGGAAAATGAGGAAACATTCCATACTTATCAAATTGAGAAATTCTTTCGACGAGGGGTATCCGGACATCTTCAGAAATCTGGTCTAAACAGCATTCAGGATCTTCTTGATTCTGGCGATTTAGATCGTCTAATCTTCCTCTGGCCTCAAGAACAGAAAGAAGAATTCCATCTTGAATTCTGGAATCTTTATTGTCATTTTTCTCATTTCAGGAAAGCAGATTCTAGCCATTCAGAAGAATCTGGATTCAAAGAGTCCTTTGAATCCACAAAAGATTTTTCGTTTGAAGAAGATGGAAAATGATTCGAAAATCTTCGGATTCCATACTTATAAAATTGAGAAATTTTTTGGACGAGACGTATCCAGACTTCTTAAGGAATCTGGATTAAACACCATAAAGGATCTTATTTATTTTGACAATATATATAATCGAATCTCACTCTTTCCTCAAAAACACAGACAAGAATTCAATCGTGAATTCTCAAGGGTCTATTATTGTTTTTGTTTTTTAGAGGAGATGAAAAAAAGAAAATAAAGAAGGAAGTTTATTTCTTTTTTTCAATTTGAGAAATACCAAGGTTCAACAAGGGCCTTGGTTCCATGATGTATTTAGACCTGTTTTTGATAGCTTAGATCTATAGGACATAGAATGACAATCAATCTTTACCATGCAAAAAAAAGGAGGATTTAAAAAAATGGAAGATAAAGGAAAAAATATCGAGAAAGAATTACTTGAAGAAGAACTAGATTTAGATCAAGAGGAACTCGATTCAGATGAAGAGGAATTGATCAAGTTGGTTCGAAAGAAATATACTAGGAATGAATTAGAAAAAATATTCGAAGAAATAGAAAGAAAAGCAGAAATAGAAGAAAAAGAAAAAAACCTTCAGTATGATACTTTTATTTTTTTTCTACCGTTGAAACAACCTTTCCGTTTTGTACTCAAAAAAATCCTTCCATTTTTATTAAGTAAAATGATACTCCTCCTATTTTTAGGAGTAGTCACTTGGTCTCGGGCAACTATTACCTCAATGGTTGGCTGTCCATGTTATTTTTTTCGAAAAACTAACAAAAGTGAAATGACCCATAAACATGAATGGAAATCTGTTTCCTTTCTCCGCCAAAGTCGTAGTTTACATTATGGTCGTTTCATGCTATCGTCGCTTAAGGCTAATATATTAGGTACTACCATACGGAGAGTTCTACTTGCAGAAATAAAAGGAACACGTATAACACATGCTACATTTCAATTGAAAGAAAAAAAAAAAAATCTTTTGGTACCATACCAGGAGAATCGGTAAATAAACGGTTCCAAATTGCAGTAATAGAAAGTCTGAAGGCAACTGTCTTGAATCCTTTATTTGATGTCTTGAATCCTTTATTTGAACGAGATTTATTTCAAACCCTAGAAGGCACTGTCTCGAATCCTTTATTTGAACGAGATTTATTTCAAACCCTAGAAGGCACTGTCTCGAATCCTTTATTTGAACGAGATTTATTTCAAACCCTAGAAGGCACTGTCTCGAATCCTTTATTTGAACGAGATAACGAAATAAAATCAGATGACTCAGATTCAGATAACGAGGATTTAATCCGGTTAATTCGGAAGAAATATACTGCAATAGAAATAGCAAAACTTTTGGAAGATCTAGAAACAAAATCAGAGGCATCGATAGAATCAGAGAGCTAACTATTGAGATTTTGGACTATCCGGGCACATACTTCGAGAATTTGTACCTAAAAAAGAAATATCGGTTACCAATTGTACCTATTTTTATGGACCCTCTTGAGATTTCTTTCGAAATGGATCAAAATATACATACCATTTTGATAGATATTTGAAAGAGGGTCTCCAATCTTGTTTATTCATGGGGATTCCGTAAATATCCCATTGCAAAAATAGAAAGTTCGAAACAATGCAGTTACTAATTCATGATCTGGCAAAAGAATTGTCAAAAAAAGGATTGTCAAAAAAAGGATTATAGTAAAGAAAAGATTTGTAGCTAAGCATTTATCGGAAACATTTGAAAAAATCAAGATGGGGGAGGAGAGAGAAATAATAGTCACTTGGTCTCGGGCATCAACTATTATACCGAAGAAAATATCTTTCATAACGTAGGAATTAAATAAGATGAAACAATAGGAATTCAAAAATCTAATTACAAGTGGAGAGCAAATGGAAGAGAAAGGAAAAAATATCGAGAAAGAATTACTTGAAGAAGAACTAGATTTAGATCAAGAGGAACTGGATAAAATGAATGAAGATAAACTCGATTCAGATGAAGAGGAATTCAACAAATTGATTGGAAAGAAATATACTCGAAAGGAAATAGAGCAACTATTTCTTCTCGCAGAAATAGAAACAAAAGCAGAAATAGAAGAAAAAGAAAAAAACCTTGCTTCTGCTTATGATGAAGATGTTAATCAAGATTCAAAAAGAAAAAAATTGAAAAAGAATCGAAACTTTGTGGTTTTTCTCGGTAGAGTAGTGACAAAGTTCACCGAGAACATGTTCCACGTAAGTTTACATTCTCATAAACATAGGAGGGTGATTCTTTGTTATCTTTCTCCTAGGATGCGTAAGAATCGCATCCGTGTATTAGTAGGCGATAGGGTTAAGATCCATAGAAAAAAAAAAATGGATTTAAGAAATCCATTGTTTTTCGATTTGCTCCTGATCAAAGGAATACAACGCCTAACCAAGATTAGGCAGGTAAAAGAGTTATTGAAGAAGTAATGAAGATCGAAGTACCCGAGGGTGTACAGGAAGCTGAATACTTAATTGGAAAAAGGCTCATTGCATTCAATTGTACCGCGTAATCTTTTCAAAGGTGTTCTTAGTGAATTATTGGCGTTCCACGGTATCTTTCATTTTTCTAAAAATAAATCTCCATTGGTAGCAAAAAGTTATCCATTAAGCGGAGGAAATAGCATTACATTAAGCATGTTCCTTTTTGAAAGAACGGGCTCATAGGGCTAGCTACCTAGCCAACTTTTCGAATGAAATGCCCTCACTGTATGGATAACTCTTAGTGTGAAAAGGGCTATTACTTTCTAATTAATAGGTAGAGCCAAAGAATATGAACTATACAAGTTCACAAAATCTTTTGATTAATTGAAGAAGCTCCGGTGTATAGAGAGGACCTCACCGTTTGAGAGGTAACCATAGAAACGATGGAACCCACTATTTTTTTGGAATAAATATTGAATTCTTTATTTAAGAATGGGAAGAAAAGTAAGAATCGTGATTGGGAAGGTTCTAGTAGCAAAAGCCATTGGAATCGATATTTGATATATTGAAATAATGTGTTTTGTTATTGATTGACCCTAGACAGAGAAAAGAATAACTGAAAGAAAAGAAATCGAATCCATTAGTTATTAGTTATTTGCAAAAATGGGATTTATCTTTTGTATCATTATTTTTTTTAATCTTCTTATTTTTTTCATTAATACACATGATTTTTCATTATTTTTTCATTTTGATTGGAATGGATTTCGATTTTCTCAATTTTAGTATTAGTAATTGAATTGAGATTTTTTTTTATCTCTCTTTATTTTATCTAAAAATAGTGAAATGGAACTTCCTTTATTAAAATTCATAAAGGGAATTATTCTTGGAATTCATTAGAATGGGGTGCATTTTTTCTTTTTTTTTATAGAGTTCCTTTCAAAAACAAAGCATCAAATTGGAGTTTAGTAAAAAAGGGCTTTTCTTGGATTTGAACATATGACTTTCATATTCAAAAACCCTTTTCTACCACTTCAAGAATTACTTTTTAACGTAATTAAGATCGAAGTACCGGGTTAGGCATACTAGAGGGTGTTCATTTTCCAGGAGATTCCAACATTCCAACCTGGTCATACCTAGTTAAACCCAACTCAGTGACCTTAATTTGTTATTTATGGTATAATTAATTTGTTATTT